TATGATAATGTGGCTGAGTGGCAGGCGATAGACTGTAAATCTATAAACGGATGTGTATCCCTTTATCACGGCTTTGTAGTGGAAAATAAGACGTCAGACTGCAATTCTGAAGATGCGTGTTAACGCCAGAGCTTTATTAAAGTTTAGAAGATTTATACTTCTTTAGGCAACTTTGAAGGTTACTAGTTTAAATAACTTAAAACTTTAAATTAAAAGTATAAAGAAACTTGGGGCTAGTAAACCCAATGAGTTTAGGTAGATTATTATAGGTGTAAAAAAGGAAGGAAGGGTTGTACTTTTAGCTCACTTTGTTTTTGGGCTTGAAATTAAGAAAGCTCTTATGGCAATTCGAAGGTAGTAAAATAGAGTGAGAAGAGCTGATATCAACAGAACAGACAAAGGAAAAAGTAAGTTGGCTGAGATTATTTCTTGAATAATAAATCATTTAGGAATAAATCCAGTGAAAGGTGGGAGACCTCCTAAAGATAGAAGTGACATAAAAGTTAATATTTTGAGAGGGGAAGAGTGGTTTGTGTGGTTTAAGATATGTGAAATATGAAAAGCTTCTTGGAGGTTAAATAATAGTGCAATTGAGGAGGAAACAAAGGAGTAAACAAGAAAATAAAGTAATCATCTGGATTCACTAATTAAAATTGCTCTAATTATTCATGCCATATGATTGATTGAGGAGTAAGCTATAATTTTTCGAAGAAGAGTTTGGTTTATCCCTCCAATTGCTCCCACTAAGGCAGACAGAATAATAGTACTAAACAAGATTGGAGAGATGATTTCGAAATTTAAGTAAGATAAAAGAGATATGGGAGCAATTTTTTGGATGGTTATTAAAAGGATTGCTTGAGGTCATTGAAGGCCTTCTATAACTCTTGGGAATCAAAAGTGGAAGGGAGCGGCCCCCGCTTTTAATAACAGAGCTGTTGTTAATAAGATTCTAGAAGAATTTATTGAAAATAAAGTAAAAGAAGCCGATAGAATAATAATAGATGAGCCGAGGGCTTGAATAAGGAAGTATTTAAGAGCGGCTTCTGAGGAATATTGATTATTTTTTACTGAGATAATAGGGATGAATGATAGTAGATTAAGTTCTAATCCAATTCAAACTCCGAATCAAGATCTAGATGAAATTGAAAGAGTGGTACCTAAAAGTAATGTGGAAAAAAATAAAAGTTGTGATGAGGATAGTGAAATTAAAAAGAGAGGGAGTTGACCCTCATTGACGGGGTATGAGCCCATGAGCTTACTTAGCTTATCTTTTTCAAGAAAACTAAATAATATGCTCTGGTGTAAAGTGCACACAAAGTTTTGATCTTTGAGGGAATGGTGTTTATTCCATTGAGTGTAAAAAAAAGGGTTGGGGGTGGTTAATGAAGGTAGGTCTGGCTCTACATGTTTTATCCTATCAAGATAACCCTTTTTCAGGCACTTCATTTATATAACACCGAAATAAAAAATAAAAGTAAGGATAAGGAGTTTTAATATATGTACTAAAATTTGAAATGAGAAGGGCATAAGTATTTGGTCGTAGTTAAAAATATCGAATTTTTAACACATTATAAAATACTAGATGTTTATAATCATATATGTAAACTTAATTTTATCTATTTAATTAATTAGTAAATATTAATATCTTAGTTATTTGTATAATAAATAATGTTCTTTTAAAGTAGGAAACTAAGTTATAGCATGAGACTTAGTTTCCTCTAAAAGAACATTATTTTATTTCTTTAAATAAAATATTAATGAATTATAAACATTTCTTTATATATTTACTAATCTATATATACATATATAAATATACAATAACAAGAAACATAAATAATTACACTATTTATGTATTGATCAAAGAACATTCTTTAACAAAATATTAGACATTTTTTAAAGTTATAATATATACATACATAGTAATTAAAAATATAATTTTATTATTTTGTTAGATAGTCTATTAGTTTATACTCATTTATATTATATATAATTTAATTAATACTTATAACAAATCTTATTAAAATTAATTATATTATATTTATATTAAAAGAACAAAATATATTTATCACATATATTAATTAAATTATTAATTCGTAATTAAATATATAGTTAAATTAAATGTATATAATATCCTGGGTTCTAAAAAAAAGTCGTTGACTTTTTTCGATATTTCTAATAAAATAATTAAGCTTTATTGACAGTTCTTTATTGTAAAAAGTAAAAATTCAAAATTAATTGAATATTAAGATTTAAGTTATAAAAAATTTTAGTTATCTGTTAAGTAATTATACAAAAAAAGGGTAAATGATAGCAAGTAATTAGTTCACAAAACGATCTTTTATGGTTTAAAGTTTAAAATATAGTTGTTTGTTAAGTTCTAGAATAAATAAGAGTAAAATCAGTAGTTTTCGTTTTATTAAATTAATTTAATTTTTTTTATAAAAGTTTTATCCTGGCTAATAAATTCTTATTTTTAGGTTAAGAGTACATGAAAGATTTAACGTGACAAAAAGCTTATTTGGTTTAATACTAAAGAGTTATTAAAATAGAGGAATCAATAAAAAATTAATTCTCAGTATTTAGTGCTAATTAATAGATGAAAGTCAGAATTGGTAATCCTAATATTATACCTGGCTAAAATTTGTGCCAGCAGCCGCGGTTATACTGAGAGGTAAATTAAGAAAAGTTCGGTTAAAAATAATTAAGTGACTTACAAAATTAATTTAAAGGTTCGTATTGATAAAGGGTGAAATCAGTTTTTTAGTGTGCGAAATGTTAAATAATTAGTTGGTGCTGAAGTTGTTAAGGTATGGGGATGGACCAGGATTAGATACCCTGTTACTCTTTATTTTAAATTTATAATTACCGGGGTAATAAACAGTTATTGTCTTGAAACTCAAAGGATTTGGCGGTAATTTAGTCTATTTAGAGGAACCTGTCCTATAATCGATAGTCCACGAATAATCTTACCTTGTTTAGTATAAAATCAGCTTGTATACCGTCATTATTAGATAACTTTAATAAAATTTTTAGTTGTTACAATAATTGTTTTAATATATTAGATCAAGGTGCAGTCAATAATAAGGAAGAGATGGGTTACAATATAATATATTTATACGGATTAAAGTTTTAAAAGTTTTATGAAGGTGGATTTAATAGTAAGAAGAATTTAATAAGTTTTTCTGATTTTAGCTCTATATTATGTACACATCGCCCGTCGCTCTCGTTAATTAAAGCGAGATAAGTCGTAACATAGTAGGTGTACTGGAAAGTGTACCTAGAAATTCAAGGTAGAGCTTGATTAGTTAAGCATCTCACTTACATTGGGAAATTCGTTGTGCAAATCAATGTATCTTGAAAAATAATCTTGCTTAAAATATAAGTGTATTAAAAGAGAAATATTAAAAATATTTTTAATATTAATGAAGAATTTAGTAATATGAATTGAAATAAAATAATTTGAGGCGATAGAGGAAAGTACTGTAAAGGAATGATGAAATAATTGAAAATATATTTAAAGAAAAGTAGTAATTAAAATTCGTACCTTGTGTATCAGGGGTAATTAAAATTTTCTTTTAATAAAAGAAATCCCGAAAAAAAAAGAGTTAATTTAAAATCAAAGTTTTCGTGTTAATGAAATTTTAAATTTTATTTTAGTGATGAAATGTCAGCCGATTTTTTATATCTGGTTATTAGTGAATTAAATTTAATTTAGGCGTTTAATGGTTAAAAAAGCTAGTAAATGTAAAAGAATAGGAGGGAAAAGCTTCTTATTCTATAATAAATAGATTGAGGGTATATTATTAATTAAGAGTTATAAAATTAAGCTTAAAAACAGCTATATTAATAAAGCGTTCTAGTTAATATAATATAATTTAATATTTTTATTAAAGCCCAGTGTTTGTAACTAATATTTTTATAAAATATGATTTTAGAAGTTATACTGATTATATTAGTAGAAATTTATTGTAGTATTATGATTATTAAAATAATGTAGGATTTATTATAATATTAAGGTATAATTAAGGAATTCGGCAAAAATTACTTTTGCCTGTTTATCAAAAACATGTCTGTATGGTTGTTATATAGAGTCTGGCCTGCCCACTGATTTTATTAAAGGGCCGCGGTATCTTGACCGTGCGAAGGTAGCATAATCATTAGTCTTTTAATTGGAGGCTTGTATGAATGGTTGGACAAAAAGTTAGCTGTCTCGGTTATATTTATTGAACTTAACTTTTAAGTGAAAAGGCTTAAATAAACTAAGGGGACGATAAGACCCTATAAAGCTTTACAATAATTTAATTAAATTATAAATTGTTAGTATAACTTAATTTAATTGATATTTGTTTCGTTGGGGCGACGAGAATATAATTATATAACTGTTCTTTTATATAATAACAATATTATTTGGAAAAAGATTGATCCTTTATTAAAGATTAAAAGATTAAGTTACTTTAGGGATAACAGCGTAATCTTCTTAGAGAGTTCATATCGACAAGAAGGGTTGCGACCTCGATGTTGAATTAAGGTATCCTTACAGTGCAGCAGTTGTAAAGGAAGGTCTGTTCGACCTTTAAATCCTTACATGATTTGAGTTCAGACCGGCGTAAGCCAGGTCGGTTTCTATCTCTTAGGTGTATAAAATTACTTTAGTACGAAAGGATTAAGTAGTTAAAATAATTTTTTCAGGAGAAAAATTTTAAAAGGACTGCTCTGGCAGAATTATGCATTGGACTTAGGATCCAATTATGTAGGTATAAAATCCTATGGGCAGTAAGATGATATCTTTGGTGATAGTAGTAGACTATTTAATTTTAATTATTTGTGTTTTAGTGGGAGTGGCTTTTGTGACTTTGTTGGAACGTAAAATTTTAGGTTACATCCAGATTCGAAAGGGTCCTAATAAAGTTGGGTTTATAGGGCTACTTCAGCCTTTTGCCGACGCTGTTAAATTGTTTACTAAAGAACAAACTTTACCTACAATATCTAATTTTTTGCCTTATTATTTGTCTCCTGTGTTTAGTTTATTTGTGTCGTTAATTGTTTGACTTGTTATACCCTATGAGTTAGGTTTGGTAAACTTTAGAATAAGAACTTTATTTTTCTTATGTTGCACTAGTTTAGGTGTGTATACTACTATAAGAGCAGGCTGGTCTTCTAATTCTAAATATTCTTTATTAGGAAGATTACGGGCTGTAGCTCAGACAATTTCTTACGAGGTTAGATTGGCTTTAATTTTGTTGTCTTTTATTTTTTTAGTAGGGGGGTTTGATTTAAGGTTATTTAGATTATATCAGCGAGATGTGTGATTGTTGTGATTTACATTTCCTTTAGCTTTAATTTGATTTGCTTCTTGTTTAGCAGAGACTAATCGAACTCCTTTTGATTTTGCCGAGGGCGAATCGGAATTAGTTTCAGGATTTAATACTGAATATAGGAGAGGTGGATTTGCTTTAATTTTTATGGCGGAATATGCTAGAATTTTGTTTATAAGAATGTTATTTTCTTTAATTTTCTTAGGGGGTAATTTGTTAAGTCCTTTATATTATATTAAATTGGTGGCTGTAACTTTTGCTTTTGTGTGGGTTCGAGGAACATTACCCCGGCTTCGGTATGATAAATTAATATATTTAGCTTGAAAGAGTTTTTTACCCGTGGCTTTAAATTATTTAATTTTTTTTATGGGAGTGAAATTATTTTGCTTTATTTATATTTTATAGAAGCATTTTTTTTAGGAAAGTTATTAGAGGATTTGAACCTCTATAACGAGCTTTCAAAACACGGGCTTTCCTATCAGCCAAATAACTAATCTAATATTTTATCTCATCACATTAATGTTAATGGGTTAATAATATAATATGAGAAGTATATAACAGTTAAGATTTGTCCTGTGATAACATAAGGATCTTCTACTGGTCGGGCTCCGATTCAAGTGAGTAAGAGAACGATTGAAACTAAGGATCAGAAAAGAATTTGATTAAGGGGGTAAAAAGCAAGTCTTCGGAATTTGGCAGTGTGGGTGAAAGGGAGGATAAGTAAAATTAAAATAGATATTACGAGAGCAATCACACCACCTAGTTTATTTGGGATAGAACGTAGAATTGCATAAGCAAATAAAAAATATCATTCTGGCTGAATGTGAACTGGTGTGACTAAGGGGTTTGCAGGAATAAAATTATCAGGGTCACCTAGTAGATAAGGATCAAGTAAAGTAAGTATAATAAGAGCGGCTAATATGATAATAAATCCAGCTAAGTCTTTAAAGGTGTAATAAGGATGGAAAGGAATTTTATCCACATTACTAATGATTCCTAGGGGATTGTTTGATCCTGATTGGTGAATGAATAGGATGTGTACTAGGGTGGCAGCTCTAACAATAAAGGGAAATAGAAAATGAAATGTAAAGAATCGAGTTAAAGTGGCATTGTCAACAGCAAATCCACCCCAAATTCATTGGACTAAATCTGGACCAATATAGGGAATGGCTGAAAAGAGATTAGTAATAACTGTGGCACCCCAGAATGATATTTGACCTCAAGGTAATACATACCCTAAAAAGGCAGTTGCTATAACTAAAAGTAAAATGATTACACCTACTGATCATGCATGAAGGTATAAGAAGGAACCGTAATAGATACCCCGGCCTGTGTGTATATATAAACAAATGAAAAAAAATGAAGCTCCGTTGGCGTGAAAAGTTCGCAATAATCAGCCGTAATTAACATCTCGACAAATATGAGCTACACTTGAGAATGCTAGGTCAATGTGAGCGGTGTAGTGTATAGATAAAAATAATCCTGTTACGATTTGAACTACTAAACATAATCCTAGTAAAGAACCGAAGTTTCAAAGAGTAGAGATATTGGCGGGAGCAGGCAAGTCTACTAATGCTCCATTTGCAATTTTAAATAATGGGTGTGATTTTCGAATAGGTATTGTCATTATGAAGATAGGCGTAAGGGACCAAAAAAAGTGTTTGTAATTTTAACTACAACAATTAAAGTGAGAAGGAGGTATATAACAATAAATAAGGTTAAATTTATTGTAGTATTATTGTAAATAATTCTAATAAGGGCTGGAGTTGATGAATAAATATTTCTGTTGATTGAGGACTGTGAAATTGAGGATGAAAAATTTATTAATAAAGGGTCGATCAATAAAAGTGAAAGTCTAAATATAATAGTTAATAGCATTAATAATGATAAAGTACTTGAAAATCTAAATGCTTCGTTTGAGGCTAAAGATGCTACGTAGATAAACAGAACTAATATACCCCCTAAAAAAATTAAGAATAAAATATAAGAAAATCAAAAAGAGTTACTTGAAAGACCGGCTGTAACACAGATTATTAGAGTTTGAATTAATAAGCTTAGTCCTATAGCTAATGGGTGAAGAAGTCGGGTAAAAATAAAAGAAGAAACAATAATAATTGGGGATAATATAATAATTAATGAAATACAGAGAATAGTTTAAATTAAAAATACTAGTTTTGGGAATTAGTGATAAGAGTACACTCTTTTCTCTGATGCTTTAAGAAGAAAAATATCTTCAATTCCGATTTACAAGACCGGTGTTTTATTTAAACTATTAAAACTAATGTTAATTCTTAATTTTTATTATTTTGTTCCTTTAGTGAGAATGTTCTGTGGTTTGTGAGTATTTGTATCTAAACGTAAACATTTACTTAATACTTTGTTAAGTCTTGAATATATTATACTAAGAGTTTTTTGGTTTATAAGTCTTCATTTATGTAGACTAGGACATGAAGGTTATTTTGTTTTATTTTTTTTAACTTTAGCTGCCTGTGAAGGAGCTTTAGGGTTAGCTTTATTAGTTTCAGTTGTCCGTACCCACGGAAATGATTGTTTCAGTAGATTTAGAGTATTGCAATGTTAAAATTTATTTTATCTTGTGTATTATTAATACCATTGATCCGAGTTTGGTGGGCTGTTCAGAGTTCTTTATTTGTATTGTGTTTTTTAATAGCTATTTATTGCCAACATGACTTTAAGGTTTTTTTAAGGGGATGATGTTTTGGGGTGGATTCATTAAGATATGCTTTAATTTTATTAAGTTTTTGAATTACTACTCTTGTAGTTTGTTCAAGACAAAAGGTATTAAAAGATAATAATTATTCTTCTTTGTTCTTGTTAGTAAATATTATTTTGTTGTTTTTCTTGGTTCTTACTTTTTCAGCAACAGATTATCTATTATTTTATATTAGTTTTGAGAGATCCTTAGTACCTACTTTAATTTTGATTTTGGGGTGGGGGTATCAACCTGAGCGTTTACAGGCCGGGGTTTATATACTTTTTTATACTTTATTTGCTTCTTTACCTCTGTTAGTATCATTAATTAGTTTATACATAAGAAGAGGTACTTTAACGTTGGGGTTAGTTTATGAGGTAAGAGGAGATGGATTTGTACCTACAATTTGATATTTAGTTACAGTGTTTGCTTTTATTGTAAAACTTCCGATATTTTTAGTTCATTTATGGCTCCCTAAAGCTCATGTTGAGGCTCCAGTAGCAGGATCAATGATTTTAGCAGGGGTTTTATTGAAACTTGGGGGGTACGGGTTAATTCGGGTATTACCTTTGTTTGGAGAAGCTAATAAAAGTTTATCTTGGTTGTGAGTGAGAATCAGATTAGTAGGGGGAGTTATTGTTAGATTAATATGTTTGCGTCAGGTAGATATTAAAGCTTTAATTGCTTATTCTTCGGTTGCTCATATAGGATTAGTTTTATCTGGTTTAGTAGTATTTGGTTGATGAGGATTAAATGGAGCAGTAGTGGTAATAATTGGCCATGGGCTTTGTTCTTCCGGTTTATTTTGTTTAGCTAATATGGTTTATGAGCGAGTTGGGAGTCGTAGTTTATTAATTAGAAAGGGCTTAATAAATTTTATACCTAGAATAGCACTTTGGTGATTTTTACTTAGGGCGGGCAATATAGCTGCTCCCCCTACTTTAAATTTATTAGGAGAAATTGGCTTGATTATCAGAGTAGTTTCCTGGAGAAAAATTAGTATGGTGGCTATTTCGTTATTATCTTTTTTTAGGGCAGCTTACACACTATATATATTTTCTCTGAGCCAGCATGGTAAGTACTATAGAGCTTTGTTTTCCTGTTGTTCAGGTAAAGTTCGAGAGTATTTGATTTTAATATTACACTGGTTGCCTTTAAATATTTTGATTTTGAAAAGAAGAAGAATTATAACTATTTTATAAATTTAAATAGTTTAACTAAAACGTCGGTTTGTGGGACCGAAAATATGATAAAAATTCATTTTAAATCGTGTTATGAGTGGTTTCTATATATATATCTAGAATATTTTTTTTATTGGTGAGAGCTTTAAGTTGTTTGGTCTGTTCTTTGATTTGTTTAATAAGAGGACAAGCGTGGTTTATTGAGTGAGAATTAGTAAGTTTAAATTCTTCTTCTATTGTAATAACTTTAATTTTAGATTGAATATCATTTATATTTTTAGGTTTTGTTTTGTTTATTTCTTCTATAGTGCTATACTATAGAGGGGAGTATATATCAGGAGATAATAATATAAACCGTTTTATATATTTGGTGTTAGGGTTTGTTTTATCGATGGGATTTTTAATTATTAGCCCTAATTTAATTAGAATTTTATTAGGATGAGATGGTCTAGGATTAGTTTCTTATGTTTTAGTAATTTATTACCAAAATGAGAAATCAGCTAATGCGGGAATGTTAACTGCTTTATCTAATCGAGTGGGGGATGTATGTATTTTGTTAGCTATCTCTTTATTTTTTAGTTATGGGGGCTGAAATTTTTTATTTTATGTGGATAATATGCCTAGATTAGAGATAAAGGAGGTATTATGTGGATTAGTAATTATGGCGGGGATAACAAAAAGTGCTCAAATTCCTTTTTCTGCTTGACTTCCAGCTGCTATAGCAGCTCCTACTCCAGTATCGGCTCTTGTTCACTCTTCTACTTTAGTGACTGCGGGTGTTTATTTATTAATTCGGTTTAGACCTGCTTTAGAAGGATCGAGAGCTCAAGTAGTATTGTTGTTGTTAGCAAGAATAACTATATTTATAGCAGGCTTGGGTGCTAATTTTGAATACGACCTGAAAAAAATTATCGCTCTTTCTACTTTAAGACAGTTAGGGGTTATAATAAGAATCTTAGCTCTTGGTTTTCCTGATCTTGCCTTTTTTCATTTATTGGCGCATGCTTTGTTTAAAGCCCTGTTATTTATATGTGCAGGAGCAGTAATTCATAGTGTGAAAGACTACCAAGATATTCGTATAATGGGGGGGCTAGTGTTTCATATGCCGTTAACTGGGATATGTATAAATTTAGCTAATTTAGCTTTATGCGGAACGCCTTTTTTGGCTGGTTTTTATTCTAAGGATATAATTTTAGAGTTAGCTTTTATATCTCCTATTAATTTAGTAGCTTTTTTGTTATACGCTTTAGCAACAGGACTTACTGTCTGTTACACAATACGATTAATTTATTATACATTGTCTGGTGATTTCAATTTGGGTAATTTATATTCTGTCGGGGATGATGCTTCAATTATAAGTAGTCCTATAATATGTCTTAGTATTGGGGCAGTTTGTGGAGGTGCTGCGCTGTCTTGGTTAATTTTTCCATGCCCCTACATGATTTGTATAAGATTATTTTTTAAAACTTTAGCGTTAACCGTGAGAGTTTTAGGTGGTTTAATTGGGTATATGTTAAATCTTATGGCTGTAAGTTATGAGCTTAATTCGTTAAATATATATAATAGAACTGTATTTTATGGTTCAATGTGATTTATACCTTTTTTGTCTACATATGGAGCAAGAAAAAATTTTTTGGGAGGTGGTAATATGTATCAAAAAATTGGTGATAGAGGATGATCTGAGTATTATGGGGGGCAGGGTGCTTATTCTGTTATTATAAAAAGATCTAGAGGCTTACAAGTTCTTCAAGATAATAGTATAAAAGTTTATATACTTAGTTTTATACTTTGACTAATTATTTTATTTTTTATTATAATATAACTTATATAGCTTACATACAAGAGCGTTGTGTTGAAGCCGCAAAGGAAACAGATTATGTTTATAGGTACTTCTAATTATAATACTGTTTTTAAAAGGAGTTAAACCTTTAGTTTTACAATGAAAATGTAACGTGTTTATTACACTATAATAACAGGGGTATAAACGGATTTTAACCGCTTAAGGGAGAAGTTAGCAGCTTCTTCTTGATCATCCTACCCCCTTGGTTAGAAGACTATCTTCATTTCTATCATTAACAGTGATAAGCCTCTTTTTGGCTTTAACCAATAAATAAAGGTGATTTAACACCAAGGCTCAGGCCGAAACTGAGTGCGATAGTTCGCTTTTTATTTGAAGTTAGCCCCTAAAGGAGCACTTTTTGAGTGCAAATCAAATATCATAGTTGATTATAACTCCAATAAGCTCATTCTAGTGCTCCTTGATTTCATTCATGATAAAGTCCTAAGAGAAGAATGAGAATAAAAGTAAAGCCAGTGATAGTTCAGGCTATGATATTAGATAAGCTAATAATTGAAGCTAAGGGCAAGAGTAGTGTGATTTCTACATCAAAAATTAAGAAAATTACAGCAATTAAAAAAAATCGAAGAGAAAATGGTAAGCGAGCGGATCCTTTAGGGTCAAATCCACACTCGAAAGGTGAATTTTTTTCTCGGTCTATAATTGTTTTTTTTGCTAATAGTGAAGCGATAATTATAACGGCAGATCTGATAATTAAGGTGATAGTAGTAGAAAGCAAGAGAATGATCATTGCCTTTTCTAGATAATAATCTAGACTTTCTGGTTGGAAGCCAAATGTACTTTTATACTAAAAAGGCTAACCTCCTCATCAATAAATAGAGATATAAAGGAAAAGTCATACTACATCAACAAAGTGTCAATATCAAGCGGCAGCTTCAAATCCAAAGTGATGAAAGGATGAAAAATGACATTTATAGAGTCGGTACAAACATACTAATAAAAAAGTTCTCCCAATAATTACATGAAGACCATGAAATCCTGTTGCCACAAAAAAAGTGGAACCGTAAACTGAATCAGCAATTGTAAATGGGGCTTCGTAGTATTCTAAAGCCTGGAGAGCTGTAAAATATATACCTAAAAAGGTAGTGATGGCAAGACCTTGAATTGCTTGTGAGTGTTTGGCTTCTATAATTGCATGATGAGCTCAAGTAACTGTTGCCCCTGAGGCGAGAAGAATGGCTGTGTTTAGGAGAGGAATTTGGAAAGGATTAAAGGGTTGGATACCAGCAGGAGGCCAACAACTTCCTACTTCTACGTTAGGTGCTAAGCTTCTATGAAAAAAGGCTCAAAAAAAGGAGAAAAAAAATAAAACTTCTGATGTAATAAATAAGATTATTCCTCATCGGAGGCCAAGAGTCACAGCTTTTGTGTGAAGTCCTTGATAGGTGCCTTCTCGGGTAATGTCTCGCCATCATTGAATTATTGTAAGAATTGTGGCGATAAGTCTTAAAATTAAGAGATCTGGGTTGAATTGATGAAATCATTTTACTAATCCCGTGGTTAATATTATAGCTCTGATAGATCCTGTTAGAGGTCATGGTCTTATATCAACTAAATGATAAGCGTGATGTCCGTGTGATGATGTCATTAGTTAGGTAACTTCTCTGGCGTATAGAGTACTTAAAACGGCGAAGACATAAGATTGAATCACTGCTACAGCAGCTTCTAGAATTAATAACAAGATTTGTCTAATAATAAGCAAGGAAAGAAGGGCAGTGGATAAAGAAGGACCTGTGTTTCCTAAGAGGGTGAGGAGTAAGTGGCCGGCAATTATATTGGCGGCTAAACGTACTGCTAAAGTTCCAGGTCGAATAACATTACTAATAGTTTCAATTAAAACTATAAAAGGTATAAGAGCACCAGGCGTACCTTGGGGCACTAAATGGGCAAACATATGTTGAGTGTGATTTACTCAACCGAAGATTATAAAAGCGATTCAAAGTGGTAGGGCTAATGATAATGTTATAGTTAAGTGGCTAGTTCTGGTGAAGATATAAGGTAATAGACCTAAGAAATTATTAAATACAATTAAACTAAATAAACTAACAAATATGATTGTTGAGCCTAAGTGTGTTGAACCTAAAAGTGTCTTGAATTCACCGTGCAAGGTTGTTGTGATTTTACACCAAAGTAATGATCAACGAGAAGGTATAGCTCAATAAAGTATAGGAATAAATAAAACTCCTAAAAAAGTGGAAAGTCAATTTAGAGAGGCCGAGAAGATTCTAGAGGTAGGGTCAAAAACGGAGAATAGATTAGTTATCATTTTCAGTTTATTTCTGTTTTTACTAAAGAGGCTGGTGATTTTTCAATTTTAGTGGGTACTTTAATGAAGAAATTAATAATTAGAAATATTAAAAATGTTATGGAAAATATAAAAAAAAGATTTAATCATAAAAGAGGGGCTATTTGTGGGATTAAAAAATATCAACGAGTTGATAATTTAAGCATGACAGGCTTATGTTATTAATTAACTAATTTTTTTTTGATCACTAGAAGTAGTTGTTAATTACTATAATAAGTTTAAAAGACTTACACTTACTTTCAGTCATCTAATGAAGCTTCTCTAGAAGAAGAAATTCAGTTTAAAAAAGAATTTACGGAAACTCTTTCAATTACAATGGGTATAAAACTATGGTTTGCACCACAGATTTCTGAACATTGTCCATAAAATAAACCAGGACGGTTGATTAAAAATCTAATTTGATTAAGGCGCCCCGGGATAGCATCAGCTTTTACTCCTAGGGCAGGAACAGTTCAGGAATGAATTACATCAGCAGCTCTAATTAGAACACGAATTTGAGTATTTATTGGAAGAACTGTCCGGTTGTCGACATCTAGAAGCCGAAATCCATTATCAGGTAATTCGTTTAATGGAATTATATAAGAATCGAACTCTACTTGTAAAAAATCTGAGTACTCATATCTTCAGTATCATTGGTGCCCGATTGTTTTTAAAGTAATACTAGGGTTATTGACTTCGTCTAGAAGATATAAAAGGCGTAGAGATGGGAGAGCAATAAAAAATAAAATTAATGCCGGAAGAACAGTTCAAATAATTTCAATAGTTTGACCCTCTAAAAGGAATCGATTTGTAAATGAATTAGAGAATAAAGTAGCCATTATATAACTAACTAAAGTAGTGATTAGAATTAATACTACTATAGTATGGTCATGAAAAAAAATTAATTGTTCTATAAGTGGTGAAGCTCTGTCTTGAAAACCTAAATAACCTCATGTTGCCATTAATTCTAAAAGAAGAAAAAAACTTCCTGGTAGGAGCTTAAATCCTATGCATCTATCTGCCATTTTAGAAGTTAGTGATTAAAGGAATTTCCATATAACTATGATCTGCAGGGGGAAAGCTATGTTGTCATTCAATTGACGAAGGTAAGAATAATGAAAATATTACAGGCCGGGCGGCTGTAAGGGCTTCTCATACAATGATAATGAAACCTAAAACTGCAATAAGGGAGATAGTTGATCCGATTGAAGATAAAACATTTCATGCAGTATAGGCATCTGGGTAATCTGAATATCGACGAGGCATACCATTTAGTCCTAAGAAATGCTGGGGAAAAAATGTAATATTTACTCCCACAAATATCACTAAAAAGTGTATTTTTAATCATTTAGGATTAAGTGTAACACCTGTAAATAATGGAAACCAGTGAGCAATACCGGCGAAAATACCAAAGACAGCTCCTATGGAAAGTACGTAATGGAAATGAGCAACAACATAGTAAGTATCATGAAGAATAATATCGATAGAGGAATTAGCTAAAACAACTCCAGTTAGTCCTCCTACTGTAAAAAGAAAAACAAAACCTAAAGCCCATAATAACGAAGGTCTGTAATTTAATTGTGTTCCATGTAAGGTTCCTAATCAACTAAAAATTTTAATGCCAGTAGGAACGGCAATAATTATAGTAGCTGATGTAAAATATGCACGTGTGTCTACATCTATTCCGACTGTAAATATATGATGAGCTCAAACTACAAATCCTAAAATACCAATAGCAAGTATAGCATAAATTATTCCTAAAGTCCCAAAAGCTTCTTTTTTTCCGGACTCTTGACTAATAATATGAGAGATTATTCCAAATGCCGGTAAAATAAGAATATATACTTCAGGGTGGCCAAAAAATCAGAATAAATGTTGGTATAAAACTGGGTCTCCTCCTCCAGCGGGGTCAAAGAAAGAGGTATTTAAGTTTCGGTCTGTAAGAAGTATGGTAATGGCCCCGGCTAATACAGGCAATGAAAGAAGAAGTAATAATGCTGTAATAAATACGGACCAAACAAATAGTGGGACCCGGTCTATAGTTATTCCTGCTGAACGTATATTAATAACAGTAGTTATGAAGTTAACGGCCCCTAGAATTGAAGACACTCCAGCTAAATGTAATGAGAAAATTGCCATGTCTACGGAAGCTCCTGCGTGGGCAATACCCGCAGATAAAGGAGGGTAAACAGTTCATCCTGTTCCTACTCCTCTTTCTACTATTCCTCTAGATAAAAGAAGAGTTAAAGAAGGGGGTAGGAGTCAAAATCTTATATTATTTATTCGCGGAAAGGCTATATCTGGGGCTCCTAATATAAGAGGAACTAGTCAATTACCGAATCCTCCAATTATAATAGGTATAACTATAAAGAAAATTATGACAAAAGCATGAGCAGTAACTACTACATTATAAATTTGATCGTCTCCGATTAATCTTCCTGGTTGGCCTAATTCAGCCCGAATAATTAAGCTAAGAGCTGTTCCTACTATTCCAGCTCAAGCTCCGAAAATAAAATATAGTGTTCCAATGTCTTTATGGTTTGTAGAAAATAATCATCGTTGCGT